CCGTATAGATATATAAAAAATGATCGATTTGAAAATGCTATACGGAATGAAATGTCACAATATTTTTTTTATATATGCCCAAGTGATGGAAAACAAATAATATCTTTTACATATCCACCAAGTTTATCTACTTTTTTAGAAATGATAGAACGAAAAATTTCTTTGTACACGACAGAAAAACTATCCCACGAAGACTTGTATAATTATTGGGTTCATACCAATGAACAAAAAAAATACAACTTGAACAATGAATTGATAAGTCGAATAAAAATTCTAGAAAAAGAGAAGGGATCTCTTGCTTTAGATATGCTAGAAAAAAGGACCAGATTATGCGATGATGAGAATGAACAAGAATACTTGCCAAAAAGGTATGATCCTTTTTTGAATGGACCTTATCGAGGAACAATAAAAAAATGGGATTCACGTGCAATCATGAACGATTTAATAACTTCCGCAGCGGATTCCGTAGAAATGCTTTGGATAAATAAGATTTATGGTCTCTTTCATAATGATTCTCGAGAATTAGAACATCAAAAGAATACGTTTGGCTTTAGCGAGAAATTTTTATTGAATTCGATTGGGAATTCCTTAACCTCAATCGATGAATTTTCTTTTGAACACACACGACGAATTGATTCAGAAAGTCAAGCAAAATCTTTGAAATTTATATTCGATGTAATTTCAACTGATCCAAACGATCTAACAACAATTAGAGGGAAATCTATTGGAATGGAAGAAATCAGTAAAAGGGTTTCTCGTTGGTCATACAAATTGACAGACGATTTAGAAGAAGAGGAAGAAGAAAATGAAGAAGAATCGACGGAAGATTCCGAAATTCGTTCAAGAAAAGGCAAACGCGTGGTAATTTATACTGATAACGGTCAGAGTACTAATTCCAATACTAGTAATAATAATACTAGTAATAATAGCACTAATGATGAAGAAGAGGAAGTGGCTTTGATACGTTACTCACAACAATCGGATTTTCGCCGGGGTATAATCAAAGGATCCATGCGTGCTCAAAGACGTAAAACAGTTATTTGGGAAATGTTTCAAGCAAATGTGCATTCTCCACTTTTTTTTGATCGCATAGACAAAACATTTTTTTTTTCGTTTTTTGATATCTCTAAAATGATTAATCACATTTTTAGGAATTGGGTAGGGGAAACCCCAGAATTGCAAATTTCTTATTTTGAGGAGGAAGAGACAAAGGAAAAGGAGAAAACAAACGAAGAGAAAGAAGAAGAAAATGAACGAATAGCAATATCAGAAGCTTGGGATACTTTTCTATTTACTCAAGGAATAAGAAGTTTAATGTTATTAACCCAATCTTTTCTTAGAAAATACATTATATTACCCTTATTGATAATAGCTAAAAATATTGGTCGTATGTTATTATTGCAATTCCCCGAATGGTACGAGGATTTGAAGGAATGGAATAAAGAAATGCATGTTAAATGTACCTATAATGGCGTTCAATTATCAGAAACAGAATTTCCCCAAAATTGGTTAACAGACGGTATTCAGATAAAGATTCTATTTCCTTTCTGTCTGAAACCTTGGCGAAGATCTAAAGTACGATCTCATCATAGAGATAGAGATCAGAAAATAAGGAAAAAGGAGAAAAAAGATAATTTTTGTTTTTTAACAGTCTGGGGAAGGGAAGCAGAACTACCCTTTGGGTCTCCCCGAAAACGACCTTCTTTTTTTGAACCCATTTTTAACGAACTCGAAAAAAAAACGAGAAAAGCGAAAAGACAATTTTTTCAAGTTATAAGGGTTTTCAAAGAAAGAAGAAAAGGTTTTCTAAAGGTTTCAAAAGAAAAAAAAAGAAGAATTCCAGTTATAAACCTAATAATGAAAGAACTTGAAAAAGTAAATCCCATTTTCTTATTGAAATTGAGAAAGGTAAAAGTATATGAATCGAATGAAAACGAAAAAGATTCCAATATAAATAATAAGATTATCCGAGAATCGACCATTCGAATTCGATCCGCGAATTGTGTAAATGAAAATTATTCGCTCATAGAAACAAAAATGAAAGATCTTGCTAATAAGACAATTACAATTAGGACTCAAATAGAAGGAATCACAAAAGGAAAGAAAAAAAGAGTTCGAGCTTGTGATGATAAAGGATCGGAATCAAAGAAGGATATTTGGCAAATATTCAAAAGAAAAAATATCCGAGTAATACGCAAATCACATTATTTTATGAAATCCTTCATTGAAAAAATATACATGGATATATTACTATGTATCATTAAGATTCCAAGGATCAATGCACAACTTTTCTTTGAATCAACAAAAAAAATGATCAACAAATCCATTTCCAACGCTGAAACAAATCAAGAAGGAATTGAGAAAACAAATCAAAATACAATGAATTTTTTTTCGACTATAAAAAATCCGTTTTCTAATTTTTCTAATACTAATATTAGTAATAAAAATATTAGGAATAATAATTGTGAGTTATCTTCTTTGTCTCAAGCTTATGTATTTTACAAATTATCACAAAATCAATCACTTAACAAGTATCATTTGAAATCTGTACTTCAATATCACCACACCTATCCTTTTCTTAGGGATATAATCAAGAATTATTGCACGACACGAGGAATATTTGATTCCAAACCAAGGCAAAAAAAAATGCATAAGTCTGGAATGAATAAATGGAAAAATTGGTTAAGGGGTCATTATCAATACAATTTCTCTCAGACCAAGTGGGATCACTTAGTACCGAAAAAATGGCGAAATAGAGTCAATCAATGTCGTACGATTCAAAAGAAAGACTCAATGAAATTAGATTTATATAAAAAAGAAAAAGACCAATTAATTCATTACACAAAACAAAATTACTATGCAGTGGACTCATCTATAAGTCAAAAAGAAAAATGGAAAAAACATTACGGATATGATTTTTTGTCATATAAATATATAAATTATGGGAATAGTAAGGACTCGTATATTTCTGGATCAACATTACAAGTAGAGGACAAAAAAATTCCATATAATTTCAATACAAATACACCGAAATCCGAATCATTTTATAGATTACTAAGTATATCTATTAGTGATTATCTAGAAAAAGGATCTATTATTGATATGGACAAAAATATGGATAGAAAATTTTTTGATTGTAGAATTCTCCATTTTTGTCTTAGAAATAATATTGATATTGAGACCTGGGCCAATACGCATACCGGTACCAAGATTCATAAAAATGTTAAAACTGAAACTCCAAATTCTAAAAAATTTGAAAAAAAGGATCCTTTTTCTTTTACGATTCATCACAAAATCAACCCATCCAATAAAAAAAAAGATTTTTTTGATTGGATAGGAATGAATCAAGAAAGGTTAGATCATACCATATCAAATTTAGAGCCTTGGTTTTTCCCAGAATTTGTACTACTTTTTAATGTGTATAAGATTAACCCATGGATCATACCAATCAAATTACTTATTTTTCATTTTCATTTCTATGAAAAAAATATTAGTCAAAATGAAAAGATCGACGTAAATAAAAAAAAAAATATTTCTATATTAGCTAATCAAAAAGAATATCTTGAATTAAAAAATTCCAACAAAAAAAAAAACAAACAACAAGGTCAAGGAGATTTTGTATCAGATCTACGAAAACAAAACAAAAAGAAAAATCTTGAAGAAGATTACACGGGAACAGACATTAAAAAAGGTAGAAAGAAAAAACAATTCAAGAGCAAGAAAGAAGCAGAACTGGATTTCTTCCTGAAAAAATATTTTCTTTTTCAATTAAGATGGGATGATTCCTTGAATCAAAGAATGATCAATAATATCAAGGTATATTGTCTCCTACTTAGACTGATAGATCCAAGAGAAATTGCTATATCCTCAATTCAAAGAGGAGAGATGCATCTGGATGTAATGTTGATTCAGAAAGACCTAACTCTTACAGAATTGATAAAAAGAGGAATATTTATTATCGAACCAATTCGTTTATCTATGAAAAAGGATGGAAAATCCATTATATATCAAACCATAGGTATTTCATTGATTGATAAGAATAAGCGCCAAACTAATGGAAAATGCATAATAAAAAATGGATATTTTGATTTCCTTGTTCCCGAAAATATTCTATCTCCCAGACGTCGTAGAGAATTTAGAATTTTAATTTGTTTCAATTCCCAGAATTGGAATGTTGTGAATCGAAATCCACTATTTTGCAATCAAAACAACATAAAAAACTGGGGACAATTTTTAAACGGGGAAAAGCATCTTAATACAGATGCAAATAAATTCATTAAATTCAAATCGTTTCTTTGGCCCAATTATCGATTAGAAGATTTAGCTTGTATGAATCGTTATTGGTTTGATACCAATAACGGTAGTCATTTCAGTATGTCAAGAATACATATGTATCCACGATTCAGAATTAGTTAATAGTATATTTCCTATATATCTATCGTATACCATATTCGGTGGATAAAAACCGAAAGATATACACATACAACATGTTACATTCTGATAAATATATCATCCCTTTCTATCCAAATCCAATTTGTAATTTGATTTGGATAGATTTGGATAAAATTAATATAAATTAGCAAATTAATATAAATTTAAAGTAGTGTATATGAAGAAATCCAAATTTTTTTGTACTAGATTCAAATAACTGGAACTAACTGGTATAATAATAATTAGTATTTTTCCTGATCGGTAAAATCCACGGAAAAGAAAAAAATAGAAAAATTGGTTTTTATGGTCAAAAATTCATTCATCTTAGCTATTCGACAAGAAAAAGAAAAAAACTGCGGATCTGTTGAATTTCAAGTATTCAGTTTTACGGATAAGATACGGAGACTCACTTCACATTTGGAATTACATAAAAGAGATTTTTTATCACAAAGGGGCCTACGGAAAATTCTGGGAAAACGTCAACGGCTACTGGATTATTTGTCAAAGAAAAATAGAGTACGTTATAAGAAATTAATTGGTCAATTAGGTATTCGGGAGTCAAAAACTCGTTAATTTTAAGGTTGGTTTGCATTTTTTTCTTTAGTTATTAGTAGTTATTAAATTTTTCATTTTGATGGACTTCGTTTGATAAATTCATGGAATAATGAATTAAGGAAGAAAAGATATGACTGTACCGGCTACAAGAAAAGATCTCATGATAGTTAATATGGGTCCTCATCACCCATCAATGCATGGTGTTCTTCGACTGATCGTTACTCTTGATGGTGAAGATGTTATTGACTGTGAACCCGTATTAGGTTATTTACACAGAGGGATGGAAAAAATAGCAGAAAATCGAACAATTATACAATATTTGCCTTATGTAACACGGTGGGATTATTTAGCCACTATGTTCACAGAAGCAATAACAGTAAATGCACCAGAACGATTGGAAAGTGTTCAAGTACCTAAAAGAGCCAGTTACATTAGAGTCATTATGCTGGAATTGAGTCGTATAGCTTCTCATTTATTATGGCTTGGGCCCTTTATGGCGGATATCGGCGCACAGACTCCCTTTTTCTATATTTTCAGAGAAAGGGAATTGTTATATGATCTATTCGAAGCTGCTACGGGTATGCGAATGATGCATAATTTTTTCCGTATTGGGGGTGTTGCTGCTGATCTGCCTTATGGCTGGATAGATAAATGTTTGGATTTCTGTGATTATTCTTTAACAGGAATTGCTGAATATCAAAAACTTATTACACGGAATCCCATTTTTTTGGAACGAGTTGAAGGAGTGGGCATTATTGGTGGAGAAGAAGCAATAAATTGGGGTTTATCAGGGCCGATGTTACGTGCTTCTGGAATACAATGGGATCTTCGTAAAGTTGACAGTTATGAGTGTTACAATAAATTCGATTGGGAAGTCCAATGGCAAAAAGAAGGAGATTCACTAGCTCGTTATTTAGTCCGAATCGGTGAAATGAAAGAATCTATAAAAATTATTCAACAGGCTCTAGAAGGAATTCCTGGGGGACCCTATGAAAATTTAGAAGTCCGGCGCTTTGATAGAGCAAAAAATTCCGAATGGACTAATTTTGAATATAGATTTATTACTAAAAAACTTTCACCCAATTTTGAATTGTCGAAACAAGAACTTTATGTAAGAGTAGAAGCCCCAAAAGGAGAATTAGGAATTTATTTGATAGGAGATAGTAGTGTTTTCCCCTGGAGATGGAAAATTCGCCCACCTGGTTTTATCAATTTGCAAATTCTCCCCCAATTAGTTAAAAGAATGAAATTGGCCGATATCATGACGATACTAGGTAGTATAGATATCATTATGGGGGAAGTTGATCGTTGAAATGATAATTGATACGACAGAAGTAGAAGTACAAGCTAGCAATTCTTTTTCTAGATTGGAATCCTTAAAAGAAGTTTATGGACTCATATGGATCTTTGTTCCCATTTTCACCCTTCTATTAGGAATCACAATAGGGGTCCTAGTAATTGTGTGGTTAGAAAGAGAAATATCCGCAGCAATACAACAACGTATTGGGCCTGAATATGCCGGTCCGTTGGGGATTCTTCAAGCTCTAGCAGATGGGACCAAATTACTTTTTAAAGAGGACCTACTTCCATCTAGAGGAGATATTCGTTTGTTTAGCGTGGGACCGTCTATAGCGGTCATATCAGTTCTACTAAGTTATTTAGTAATTCCTTTTGGATATCGCCTTATTTTAGCCGATCTCAGTATAGGTGTTTTTTTATGGATTTCCATTTCAAGTATTGCTCCTATTGGACTTCTTATGTCAGGATATGGATCGAACAATAAATATTCCTTTTTAGGTGGTCTACGGGCTGCTGCTCAATCTATTAGTTATGAAATACCATTAACTCTATGTGTATTATCAATATCTCTACGTGTGATTCGTTGGAACATGATTATTTTCCCTTCTCTCTAGAAATAAAATAAAGAGGTTGAATATATTGAATGGATATTCTCATTTTTTATTCATCATTAGGGTTGATGAGTTAAACTAGATAGTTATATGAGTAAAATCAAACTGCTTAGAAATTTGCAGTAAGAAGAGAAAATCTCATTCCCTATGTACAAGAATATAAACATAAGCAGTATATAAACTGTTTACCCCAAGATTAAGATTCTTTGACTAATTCTCATATCTTGAAGCGGGTACAAAAGGTCAACGTATGGGGGTTCCACTATTTTTTTATATGTATTACCATACGGGGGATCAATCAAAAATCAGTGAACAGTTAGGAACACCAAGGTACACAAAAGATTAGTAATGGAGATAATATAAGGTATCAAAAAACGGTATTTTTATATAAAACTTTGGATAAAACGAATCATAATGGGGACTTTAAGTTGGTAGAAATGACCAAGCAGTACTTCCCCACGATTCCGATCTAGAGTACGCTCCTATTCACTGATTAAAGAAATGACTATCAAAAACGAATTAATCCTTTATTTTTTTTTCAGAGTAACCTCCCTCTGAGAAAGAAGAACAGGAACAAAAGAAATAGAATTCAAAAATAGAATGAGAAAAATGAATAAATAATAATACAAAAGATCCTTATTTATTATTTTCCTCATCCATATCTATACATAACATATAGAATTCTTATCTTGAATTTTGAATTAATACCCAATTCTTTCTTTATAGTTATTGATAGAACATATTTATTGATATAACGAGTATTTTATTAAAAGATTAAGTTATTACCAAACAAAGAGAAATTCAAATTGTAATGGATAAGATCAATTCGGAAGCACCTTTTCTATTTGAGCAGACGGAATTTCATTGGTCTAATTTTTGGCTTCCCGATGTATATTTACCATCCAAATAAGGATGGGGATAATATCGAGCAAGTCCTTACATTTATTTGTGGCCATAGAGGAGCCGTATGAAGCTGAGGTCTCATGTACGGTTTTGAAATAGCGATGCGAGCAGTGATGTTATTATCGACTATGATTATCTAACAGTTTAAGTACAGTTGATATAGTTGAGGCGCAGTCAAAATATGGATTTTGGGGGTGGAATCTGTGGCGTCAGCCTATCGGGTTTGTTGTTTTTCTAATTTCTTCTCTAGCGGAATGTGAAAGATTACCCTTCGATTTACCAGAAGCGGAGGAAGAATTAGTAGCAGGTTATCAAACAGAATATTCAGGTATCAAATACGCTTTATTTTACCTTGCGTCTTACCTAAATTTATTAGTTTCTTCATTATTTATAACAGTTCTTTACTTAGGCGGGTGGAATCTCTCTATTCCGTATATATCTATTCCTGAACTTTTCGGAATAAATAAAATGGATGGAGTCTTTGGAACGACAATTGGAATATTTATTACATTAGCTAAAGCTTATTTGTTTCTGTTCATTCCTATCGCAGCAAGATGGACTTTACCTAGAATGAGAATGGACCAGTTATTAAATCTTGGATGGAAATTTCTTTTACCCATTTCTCTGGGTAATCTATTATTGACAACTTCTTCCCAACTTGTTTCACTATAAATACTATAAATAATAGAATAAGATAACGATATTCTAGATTCATAATCGATCTCAAACAAGAGAAAGAAACATCAATTTATTCACGGAGATCCACAATATGTTCCCTATGGCGACCGGGTTCATAAATTATGGTCAACAAACAATACGAGCAGCAAGGTACATTGGTCAAAGTTTCATAATTACCTTATCCCATACAAATCGTTTACCTGTAACTATTCAATATCCTTATGAAAAATCGATCACATCGGAGCGTTTCCGTGGTCGAATCCATTTTGAATTTGATAAATGTATTGCTTGTGAAGTATGTGTTCGTGTATGTCCCATAGATCTACCCGTTGTTGATTGGAAATTTGAAAAAAATATTAAAAAGAAACAATTGCTAAATTATAGTATTGATTTTGGGGTCTGTATATTTTGTGGTAACTGTGTCGAGTATTGTCCAACAAATTGTTTATCAATGACTGAAGAATATGAACTTTCTACTTATGATCGTCACGAATTGAATTATAATCAAATTGCTTTGGGTCGGTTACCAATGCCAGTAATTGGAGATTACACAATTCAAACAGTTATAAATTCGACTCAAATCAAAATAGACAAAGATAACCCCCTTGATTCAAGAACGGTTACTGATTACTAAGATTTCCTTTTTATATAAAGGATCCAAGCCCCTTTTTTTGGTTGGTCAGAAATTACAAATAATAACTATTGATTGTTGAGAATCACTCTTTGTTTTAAACTGAGAATATGGTTTAGTGATGATTTTGACATAGAAAATTCCAACTATTCTTTTCTTTTTTCTTTTAGATAAAAATAGAAAATAGAGAAAAAGGAAAGTAGGATTGGCCAATAACTTTCAGAACTTTATCTATATCTACATTAATCCATATTAAGATTGAATTCAATTAGGAACCCATCATATACAAGAAAAAAAGTAAGGGTAACACCCTTTTCTTTCCTGGACTTTTTAGTAAGGTCATGAAATATTTCGACTTATTTATCTGTTATACATAATGGATTTACCTGGACCAATACACGATATACTTGTAGTATTTCTGGGATCAGTTCTTATATTAGGAGGTCTAGGAGTAGTATTATTTACCAATCCAATTTATTCTGCCTTTTCATTGGGATTGGTTCTTGTTTGTATATCTTTATTCTATATTCTATCAAACTCCTATTTTGTAGCTGCCGCACAGCTCCTTATTTATGTAGGAGCAATAAATGTCTTAATCATATTTGCTGTTATGTTCATGAATAGTTCAGAATATTCGAACGATTCCTATTTTTGGACTGTTGGAGATGGAGTCACTTCACTGGTTTGTATAAGTATTCTTTTTTCACTAATTACTACTATCTTAGATACGTCATGGTACGGAATTATTTGGACTACAAGATCAAATCAGATTATAGAACAGGACCTCATTAGTAACGTTCAACAAATTGGAATTCATTTATCAACAGATTTTTATCTTCCGTTTGAACTCATTTCTATAATTCTTTTAGTTTCTTTGATAGGTGCAATTACTATGGCTCGTCAATAAGAAATACTTAGAATTAATACAATTATTAGAAATTAGAAATCCAATGAAAAAGGGAAAGTTTTTTCATTTAATCTACTGTGGATACCCTCTTTTTTCTGTAATTACTCGATTCTGGTCAATCAAATCGGTTGAATTGTTGTTCATATTGAAATGAATCGAGATTCATGAGGAGTTAGCCAATGATGTTTGAACATATACTTTTTTTGAGCGTCTACTTATTTTCTATCGGTATCTATGGATTGATCACAAGTCGAAACATGGTTAGAGCACTTATGTGTCTTGAGCTTATACTAAATTCGGTTAATATAAATCTCGTAACATTTTCTAATATATTTGATAGTCGCCAATTAAAAGGAGACATTTTCTCAATCTTTGTTATAGCCATTGCGGCTGCGGAAGCAGCGATTGGGCTAGCTATTGTTTCGTCGATTTATCGTAACAGAAAATCAACTCGTATTAATCAATCAAATTTGTTGAATAATTAGTCATAACTATCATATAAAGAGAAATAAAGATAATAAAATAATATAAATAAAATATAGATATAAATTATTTCATTTTTTTTATTCTTTTTTATAGTAATATGTATAGTAATATATTTTTATATTACTATTGAAATAGTGATGATCTGTTGGCCAATGTCAATGTGAAGTCATATGTGTAACTTGTATAATCATGGTTGTTGAAACGGAAATCAAAGTCTCTTGGTCCTTTCTCATGAACAGATTTAGAAATATATTTATTTTTAACATTAGATTTTTTTGATAAACCATTGATTCGTCTGGTGTCTACAATACAATATAAATATATAATTCATTTCCTCCTGATTTTACGTTACCAGATCGAAAATTTTTTATGTTCAAAACTGGAATTTATAGACCCAATGTCACATTCAGTGAAAATTTATGATACATGTATAGGGTGTACTCAATGTGTACGAGCCTGCCCCACAGATGTATTGGAAATGATACCTTGGGACGGATGTAAAGCTAAGCAAATAGCTTCCGCGCCAAGAACCGAGGACTGTGTAGGTTGTAAGAGATGTGAATCCGCTTGTCCAACAGATTTTTTGAGTGTCCGCGTTTATTTATGGCATGAAACAACTCGCAGCATGGGTCTATCTTATTGATACGTTATAAAAAACTCCACTTGAATCATTTGATTCCTTTTTACCGACAAAACCCGTACTCGAGAAAATAGATTATTCCGAGCACGGGTTTTTTGGCCAAAATGCATCTTGTCTTTATCACGAGTTATTTCCCTTGGTTAACACTACTTGTAGTTTTGCCGATATTCGTGGGTTCTTCAATTTTCTTTCTTCCTCATAGGGGGAATAAGGTATTTAGGTGGTATACTATATGTATATGCTTATTAGAACTCCTTCTAACAACCTATGTGTTCTGTTATCATTTCCAATTGGATGATCCATTAATTCAATTGGAGGAGGATTTTAAATGGATAAATATTTTTGATTTTCACTGGAGACTGGGAATCGATGGACTTTCCATAGGACCTATTTTACTGACAGGATTTATCACTACTTTAGCCACTTTAGCAGCTTGGCCTGTTACTCGAAATTCGCGATTGTTCTATTTCCTGATGTTAGCAATGTACAGTGGTCAAATAGGATTATTTTCTTCTCGAGACCTTTTACTTTTTTTTCTCATGTGGGAATTAGAATTAATTCCTGTTTACTTACTTTTATCCATGTGGGGAGGAAAGAAACGTTTGTACTCAGCTACAAAGTTTATTTTGTACACTGCGGGGGGTTCCATTTTTCTCTTAATAGGAGTTCTAGGTATGGGTTTATATGGTTCCAATGAACCGATATTGGATTTTGAAAGATTAGCTAATCAGTCATATCCTGTGACATTAGAAATAATACTATATTTGGGCTTCCTTATTGCTTATGCTGTCAAATCGCCGATTATACCCCTACATACATGGCTACCAGATACCCATGGGGAAGCACATTACAGTACATGTATGCTTCTAGCTGGAATCTTATTAAAAATGGGGGCATATGGATTGATTCGGATCAATATGGAATTATTACCGCACGCCCACTCCATATTTTCTCCCTGGTTAGTGATAATAGGGACAATACAAATAATCTATGCAGCTTCAACCTCTCTTGGTCAACGCAATTTAAAAAAGAGAATAGCCTATTCTTCTGTATCTCACATGGGTTTCATAATTATAGGAATTGGTTCTATAACCGACATGGGACTCAACGGAGCCGTTTTACAAATACTCTCTCATGGATTTATTGGTGCTGCACTTTTTTTCTTGGTAGGAACGAGTTGTGATAGAATATGTCTTGTTTATCTCGACGAAATGGGGGGGATATCCATCCCAATGCCAAAAATATTTACCATGTTTAGTAGTTTCTCGATGGCTTCTCTTGCATTGCCAGGAATGAGTGGTTTTGTTGCAGAATTAGTAGTATTTTTTGGAATAATTACCAGTCCAAAATATCTTTTAATGCCCAAAATACTAATTACCTTTGTAATGGCAATTGGAATGATATTAACTCCTATTTATTTATTATCTATGTTACGTCAGATGTTTTATGGATACAAACTATTCAATGTTCCAAACTCCAATTTTGTGGATTCTGGACCACGAGAACTATTTGTTTCAATCTGTATCTTTTTACCCGTAATAGGGATTGGTATTTATCCTGATTTTGTTCTTTCGCTATCAGTTGACAAGGTACAAGCTATCCTATCTAATTATTTTAATAGATAGTTTTCATTAATATAGATAGTTTTCATTAATCAGATAGAAAACAAAGTCTTAGAATTTTGAATTTTAAGATTTTTGAGCTGTACAACACAAAAAAATAAAGTGAATTAGAACTCTAATAAGATTATTCCGAGTTTTTGAGAACCATTTGAATGATTCCTTGATTCAAATGGTTCTCAAAAACCTGCACAAACTTTCCGTTACGTAATGGAATTTATTCAATTAGATGTGAATGAACCATAACTATGTAAACCTATTCCTAATAGATTGATCCCAAAATAGCATATCCAAATTATAAGAAATCCTATAGACGCTACAAGTGACGAATTCGTACCTTGCAAACTTTGATTTGTTCTAGTATGTGAATAAATCGCGAATATGGTCCAAGTAATAAATGCCCAAGTTTCTTTGGGGTCCCAATTCCAATAAGATCCCCATGCCTCATTAGCCCATACTGCTCCAGAAAGAATACCTATGGTTAAAAAGGTAAACCCTAAACTAATGACACGATAACTCCAATAATCCAAACGTTGAGTTAATTGATATTTGTAATAATTTCGAAATGGAACAAAAGAAGTGTGTTTAAAAACATTTTTTTTTTTGTTCAAGTATTCGATTTTGTCAAAGAAAAATGCCTTAATCTTAATTAAGAAAATTTTTCTTTGACAAAAAATATCGATGTTTTTACGAAATGTAATAACTAGAAAAGCGACTGATAATAACGACCCACATAAAAGAGCTGCATAGCTCAATAACATCATACTTACGTGCATCATTAACCACTGAGATTGTAGAGCAGGTACTAATCTTGACGATTGATGCATTTCACTTGAAAGACCCGATGTGGCGAAACCTTGAGTAAAAATGGCACTTGGGGCGGTTATTGCGCTTAAATCATTTTTATGATTCCATATCTTGGAAATTAGATGAATAATGGAAAAACTCCACGAAAGGAAGATTAAAGACTCATATAAATTACTTAATGGAAAATGTCTCGAAGAAATCCAACGAGTAACTAATAATCCTGTTATAGAAAAAAAAGTAACTATCATTCCTTTTTCCGACGAATCACGCAACCCTATGATTTCGTGTACTACTAGGGTCATCAAATGAATCGTAATCACAATTGAAATGATCGAAAAAGAGAGATGAGTTAATATATGTTCTAAAGTCACAAATATCATACATAAAAAAGGTCCCATTACAGAATGGAAATCGGGAATTAAATACATTATAGGATCCATTGTATCTTTTTTACAGTATGCCGCCACTCGGACTCGAACCGAGATGCTCTAGCACTGCTTCCTAAGAGCAGCGTGTCTACCGATTTCACCATAGCGGCTTACTTGAAATAATAATAGTCAATTCATGTTGAATCGTCTAGATCTAGATTGAAGGATTCAATATAGTTTAGGAAATATTAGAACTGATAAATAAGAGCTCTTTGAAATTCATCTTTGAATTTTCAATAATTTTGATACTTTTCTTAGTATCATTAAGTATTAATTAATTAATTTAAATATATAATATAATATAAAATTAATATAATACTTTTTGTTGTTTGTTGTGTACATAATTTCTAAAAAAAATTAGAATAATATTTAGGAAACCAACTTGGTCTTGAGTTAGGCATATAATAAAACAAAAGAGTTTCAGCACCCATCATAATTTTCTTTTCACAATGAACAAAGGTTTTTCCATTGTGAAAAGAAAATGAATAGGAAAAAAACATCTCACAAATTAATAAATAGATTCTAATAAAAACTAGAATGAAAAAAAAAATAATGATACTTAGAACCCACAGATAGGGAAATTCTTATTCTACATATCATAGCAGCTAGTTCTAACTAATATTGTATTGAGTTCCATACATCAATACATTTAGTTAAAGGGAATTATTCATATTCCAAAATTGGAAATTATTCTAGCCATGGAAATTCTGATTATTCTAAGATTTTCTTATTTGTTTGTTGCACAAAAAAACTTTTTGAATCTCCAGTAGAAACTGACTTTGCTAAAGAAAAAGCTTTTATTGCAGCTAAATATCCTTTTTTCTTCCAAATATTTCTACGAATACGTTTTTTTGATATAGAAGTACGTTTTTTTGGAACTGCCATTCAAAAAAAAGAGTTACTAATTTTTATTGTTGTATGTGAAAGACATGTATTGCTCAAAATAGATCGTTCTTTTTAGTCATTTTCTATACTTAACTTAATTTCGTCGATAATAGTTTTTTCATACCATACAATACAAATATATTATTTATATATTTATATATAAATATATGTATGACATGCATGTCACATATATAACAATGTCACATATTAACATACTAGGCAAAAAAATAGAGGAAAAGGGGGGGATTCGAAAAGGAATTTTTATGACTATTAGTTTCGAATTGAATAAGCTCATATTGCCGTGTCTATAATCGAAATTCAAACTTAAACTACAATTAGTGGTTAATATGTTAAACAAGACATTCTATTACCTAAGAGGGAGAACCTCAATTTTTAGTTTTTTTCAGTTCTATACGAAATAAAGAGTATTATAATATTTCTGATACTTTATTATTGGATTGGAATCCAATCAATTAGTTCCGCAATAGGTTAGGTAATTACTACAAATAAAATCACTAGAATAACTAGGTCTTTTTTTTGAGTCGATTTTTTGAGGCATACTATGATCTATATTCTATTGTTTTGGTATGATTGTTTTTACTTGCTATACTATAGTATATGATATGATTACATATTGCCAGAATAGGATGATAGTATAGTCGTAGAATGATTCAAAATCTCATATTTCCCATTTTTATTTTATTTTATTAACTATCTTTCTTTAGTTAATTCTTTAGTTAAAGTGAAAAACTGAGGAATTACTCTTATCTAGCTATTTGGTCATATCATTTGAATTGAAACTTTTGAATATTTCCAATATCTGAGAAAAGTCAGAATAATGAAAAATCAAAATAGTTGAGTTTTTCATATCTTTTTTTGTTGATTTTTTTATTGTTCCTTTCGAAAACGATAAGAATTGATGAATTGGAAACAATTAAATTATAAGAAAAAAATGAAAATTTGTTTTTTTATGGAACATACATATAAATATGCATGGATAATACCCTTTCTTCCATTTCCAGTTACTATGTTAATAGGATTTGGACTTCTGCTTATTCCGACAGCAACAAAAAATATTCGTCGTATGTGGGCTTTTCCGAGTGTTTTGATGCTAAGTATAGCTATGGCGTTTTCGGCCAATCTATCTATTCAGCAAATAAATGGAAATTTTATCTATCAATATCTATGGTCTTGGACCGTCAATAATGATTTTTCTTTAGAGTTCGGACACTTGATCGATCCACTTACTTCTATTATGTCAATATTAATTACTACTGTTGGAATCATGGTTCTTATTTATAGTGACAATTATATGTCTCACGATCAAGGATATTTGAGATTTTTTGCCTATATGAGTTTTTTCAATAGTTCTATGTTAGGATTAGTTACTAGTTCCAATTTGATACAAATTTATATTTTTTGGGAACTTGTAGGAATGTGTTCCTATTTATTAATAGGTTTTTGGTTCACACGACCAAGTGCGGCAAGTGCTTGCCAAAAAGCTTTTGTAACTAATCGTATAGGGGATTTTGGTTTATTATTAGGAATTTTAGGACTTTATTGGATAACTGGTAGTTTAGAATTTCGGGATTTGTTCGAAATAGTTAATAACTTGGTTCATCATAATGGAGTAAATTCCTTATTTGCTACTCTGTGTGCTTCTTTTTTATTCGTGGGTGCAGTTGCCAAATCCGCACAATTCCCCCTTCACATATGGTTACCTGATGCTATGGAAGGACCCACTCCCATTTCTGCTCTTATACATGCTGCTACTATGGTAGCAGCGGGAATTTTTCTTGTAGCTCGGCTTCTTCCTCTTTTCATAGTTATACCTTCCATAATGAATATCATTTCTTCAATAGGCGTAATAACAGTACTATTAGGAGCTACTTTGGCTCTTGCTCAAAGAGACATTAAAAGAAGTTTAGCTTACTCGACAATGTCTCAATTGGGTTATATTATGTTAGCTCTGGGTATAGGTTCTTATCGAGCCGCTTTATTCCATTTGATCACTCATGCCTATTCGAAAGCTTTATTGTTTTTGGGATCCGGATCAATTATTCATTCAATGGAACCCATTGTTGGATATTCACCAGATAAAAGTCAAAATATGGTTCTTATGGGCGGTTTAACAAAATATGTTCCAATTACAAGAATTACCTTTTTATTAGGTACACTCTCCCTTTGTGGTATTCCGCCTCTTGCTTGTTTTTGGTCCAAAGATGAAATTCTTAATGATAGTTGGTTGTATTCACCAACTTTCGCAATAATAGCTTCCTTTACAGCGGGATTAACCGCATTTTATATGTTTCGGATGTATTTACTTACCTTTGATGGACATTTGCGCATTCATTTTCAAAATTACAGTAGCACTAAAAATAGTTCTTTCTATTCAATATCTTTATGGGGAAAAAAAGTGCCAAAAGTAGTCAATAGAGATTTACTTTTATCAACAATGAATAATAAGGTCTCCTTATTTTCAAAAGATACATATCAAATTAATGATAATGGAAGAAATAGAATACGATACTTTAGTACTCACTTTAGAAATAAATATACTTACACCTATCCTCATGAGTCGGACAATACTATGTTATTTCCTCTGCTTGTATTGGTACTA